CATTCGAACCACTGTTGGTCATATTTCTTTTTATCGAGAGATAGAAGAAGCCGTACAAGGGTTTTGCCGGGCTTGCTCATATAGTACCTAAGCTAAAAAATTCTATGATACCCGCGATAATTCGATTCGGGTTTCCCCGTCTCAACTAGTATTCTAATTCGTGAATTTCTCCGCTAATCAAGATCGAGGAAAGGCAGTCTTCGAATCACTGACTCAAATCCATTGTCGAATCCTACTCAACTGAATAGCGAGGTACTTATGGCAGAACGGGCCGATCTAGTCTTTCACAATAAAGCGATAGATGGAACTGCCATGAAACGACTTATTCGCAGATTAATAGATCACTTTGGAATGGCATATACATCACATGTCCTGGATCAAGTAAAGACTCTGGGTTTCCAGCAAGCCACTACTACATCCATTTCATTAGGAATTGATGATCTTTTAACAATACCTTCCAAGGGGTGGCTAGTACAAGATGCGGAACAACAAAGTTTAATTTTGGAAAAACACCATCATTATGGGAATGTACACGCGGTAGAAAAATTACGTCAATCCATTGAGATCTGGTATGCTACAAGTGAATATTTACGACAACAAATGAATCCTAATTTTAGGATGACTGATCCTTCTAACCCAGTCCATATAATGTCTTTTTCGGGAGCTAGAGGAAATGCATCTCAGGTCCATCAATTAGTAGGTATGAGAGGATTAATGTCGGATCCTCAAGGACAAATGATTGATTTACCCATTCAAAGCAATTTACGCGAAGGACTCTCTTTAACGGAATATATTATTTCCTGCTACGGAGCTCGCAAAGGAGTTGTGGATACTGCTGTACGAACATCAGATGCTGGATACCTCACGCGCAGACTTGTTGAAGTAGTTCAACACATTGTTGTACGTAGAACAGATTGTGGCACCATCCGAGGTATTTCTGTGAGTCTTCAAAATGGGATGATAACAGAAAGAATTTTGATCCAAACATTAATTGGTCGTGTATTAGCGGACAATATATATATGGGTTCACGATGCGTTGCCATTCGAAATCAAGATATTGGGATTGGACTTGTTAATCGATTCATAACCTTTAGAGCAAAATCAATATCTATTAGAACTCCCTTTACTTGCAGGAGTACATCTTGGATCTGTCGATTATGTTATGGCCGTAGTCCCACTCATGGCGACCTGGTCGAATTGGGAGAAGCGGTAGGTATTGTTGCGGGTCAATCTATTGGGGAACCCGGGACTCAACTAACATTAAGAACTTTTCATACCGGTGGAGTATTTACAGGCGGTACGGCGGAACATGTACGAGCTCCTGATAATGGAAAAATCAAATTCAATGAACATTTGGTTCATCCCACACGTACACGTCACGGCTATCCAGCTTTTCTATGTTATATAGACCTATATGTAACTATTGAGGGTCAAGATATTCTACATAATGTGAATATTCCACCAAAAAGTTTGATTTTAGTTAAAAATGATCAATATGTAGAATCAGAACAAGTCATTGCCGAGATTCGCGCCGAAGCATCCATCTTGAATTTTAAAGAGAGGGTCCGAAAACATATTTATTCTGACTCAGAGGGAGAAATGCACTGGAGTACCGCTGTGTACCATGCACCCGAATATACATATGGTAATGTTCATCTCTTACCAAAAACAAGCCATTTGTGGATATTATCAGGAGTTCCGCACAGATCCAGTATAGTCCCTTTTTCGCTCCACAAGGATCAAGATCAAATAAATATTCATTCTCTTTCTGTCGAACGAAAATATATTTCTAACCTTTCAGTGACTGATGATCAAGCGAGACATAAATTGTTTAGGTCGGATCCTTCTGGTAAAAAGGAGGGGGGGGTTCTTGATTATTCAGTACCTGATCGAATCATATGTAAGGGTCATTGTAATTTTATATACCCCGCTATTCTTGACGAGAATTCTGATTTATTGGCAAAGAGACGAAGAAATAGATTCATCATTCCATTACAATCGAATCAAGAACAAGAAAAAGAACTAATACCCCGTTCAGGTATCTCGATTGAAATACCCATAAATGGTCTTTTCCGTATAAATAGTATTCTTGCTTATTTCGACGATCCTCGATATAGAAGAAAGAGTTCGGGAATTACTAAATATGGGACTATAGAGGCGGATTCTATCGTCAAAAAAGAGGATTTGATTGAGTATCGAAGAACAAAAGAATTTCGGCCAAAATACAAAATGAAAATAGATCGATTTTTTTTCATTCCCGAGGAAGTGCATATCTTACCCGGAGCTTCTTCCATAATGGTACGGAACAATAGTATCATTGGAGTAGATACGCGAATTACTTTCAATATAAGAAGCCGAGTAAGCGGATTGGTCCGAGTGGAGAAAAAAAAAAAAAAGATTGAACTCAAAATATTTTCGGGGGATATTTATTTTCCTGGAGAGACAGAAAAGATATCCTGGCACAGCGGTATCTTGATACCACCCGGAACGGGAAAAAAAA